TCGCCCACTTGAAGTACGGTACCAGTATTCAAAATCTTTACTTCTCTATTATATTGTTCAATACGTTCGCGTATAATATTACTAATTTCGTCAGCTCGAAGGGTTCCCATTAGTATCTCTTTTTTATTTTTCGGAAGGAAAGGGAAAAAATAATACCTAAACTCGAAACTAGAGTAAAAAGGCTAATCAGTTATTTCTTCCACGGACCCGAGGATACCAATATTAGCACTGATGGTACGAAAATGTAATTCGCTATTCAAACAACTATTCAAAGTTCCTAGAGCTTTTTGTAAGGCTTGTTGCAAAACTTGTTGTCGGACCTGATTAATTGCTCTTTGTTTTTCAAAAAAAAGAGTTTCATTTTTGTAATTTTCTAATCGTTCCAAACTATTGCAAGTAGCATTAATCAAATTTACTTTTTCTCGTTCTATCTCGGAGTATCCATTCGTTCGATACTCATCTGCTTCGATTTCCACTTTCCGTAATCTAACCCGAGCTTTTTCGAGCTGTTCAATGGCTCTTTTACGTAATTCTTCTGAATTTCGAATAGTACTCAAGATCCTCTGTTTTCGCTTATCTAATAAATCATTTAATGAAAGTAGATTATCTTTCCATTCATTTCACAACTATCATATCTCTTCCCGAACCAAACATGAATCTTTCGATTCATTTGGCTCTCACGCTCAATTGTTTCTTTTATCTTTTCTTTGATTGATGGGCATTCCCCATATCTTTGAACGGAATGAGCCTATCCTCTCTTTTCTGTTCGTATATCGAAACTGATCTAACATCAGAATCTTAGGAGGACTCTTCAGACCAGACAAAAAATAAAAAATTGTCAGCAAAGTTGTTTCTTTATTTGTTCTTTATTTACAACTTCTTTCCAAAAAGAAAAAAAAAAGATTAAAAAAAAAGAATTCTATTCTTTCTTCTTTATATGCTATGATAAATTAGATCAAAATTCTAATAGATAATATATTATCTAATTTCTAATTGAATAGAATTTTGAACTTCATTACTTCATTATCATTATTATTAGAATGAGATTTCGATTTTTTTATCCAAAAAATTCTCTTTTTTATACAAATAGAATACATAGGTCGTCGATTCAGCAGTGGATAAAAAAAGGGGGGGAGATACCCACCTTTCCAGTTAATGGTTCAAATAATTTTATCCATATGAGTGTTCTACATCGGATAAATTCCCAATTATTCCTTTTTTATTTAAACCTTTTTGTTACTAACGTAGCGGTAGAAAGAGTACCATACTATGCTGTGCCTGGACTTCAAACAATTTATCTTTAACCATGTAAAAGACCTCAACATTATTGGTTGATAGAGAAGAGAATCAAAGTTCATTTATCAATTAGTCACGAAATGCTATGGTTCTTACATATGATCTCTGAATGAAATCCAATTACGAAGTAATTCGTCGAGATTGTGCACCCTTTGTTCCTATTTCTGCTATAAAAAAGAATACATAAATATAAAGAAAGTGCAGCTGGTGAAATCCAACCTATTCTTGAAATACACAACTCGCACACACTCCCTTTCCAAAAAAAATCAATACACCCAGCACTACGCTTAGATTTATTGGATTTGTTGCTAAAATATCGGTATTAAACTCGAAACTCCCAGCGGATGGCCAGTGCTCCACGGAAACAAAAGAATCGGTTATATTTTTCATAAGCTCTCCCCTTATAGATAGGACTAACAAAGAACAGAGTTCTTTTTGTATCACTCCGCTTATTATTCTTAATGGAATTTGAGAATTCTCAAATTTATTAGTTATGGTTATGTTTTTATTCTACGATGAAATTAAACATTAAACAAAAGGATTTGCAAATAAAAGAGCTAATGCCACGACCAGTCCATAAATTGTTAAAGCTTCCATAAAAGCCAGACTAAGCAATAAAGTACCTCGTATTTTACCCTCTGCTTCTGGTTGTCTCGCAATACCTTCTACGGCTTGGCCCGCAGCAGTACCTTGACCGACCCCAGGTCCGATAGAAGCAAGCCCTACAGCCAATCCAGCAGCAATAACAGAAGCAGCAGAAATAAGTGGATTCATGGTAAGTTCCTCGCACCAAAAAAAGAAATGGTTAATGATACAACCAACCAATGAATTAGTACTTCAATGAATTAGTACTTAATCTACTTATTTTTCTACTTCTACTTTTACTATTTACTTTTTACTACACTTATTTTTTATTTTTTGATCTTTATCACCAAAATCTATCGGGTCGAAGTAGCTAAAAGCTCCAAATGGAATTCAGAATATTACTGAATTGTCAGAACTACTTCGATATACCGTTTTTCCTTTCTACCTTATGTAATATGTATACGGTTTTAGTCATTGCGTTTCCTTGTTTAGAAACTATTCTATTCTTTCTCTTTCATTTTTCATTCAATTCACAATCACAGATAAAATAGAAAAAGGACTGATATGGAAATTCATCTAAATGCAGTGGACTAGAAAAAAAAGAGATAGGGGTAATTACTATCTAACTAGTAAATAACATATACTTTTATTCTTCCATAACGTAAATCACCTGCACTTTTTATTCTATTAAATCGTATTCTGGAACCATTCTTCGAAACATACACAAGGATTTATACTCATAGGCATTACATATACATATATGTAGTAGGAGCCCCAACCCTTCTTTCTCTTCCAAATTTCATCTATCTTTCTTCATATATACATACATGTAGCTATTTGCATTTTATTCTCCAACCTAGTGGATTATATTGAACCCCCCTTGAATTGGGATAAGCTTCAAAAAAAACTATTTCGAAAGTTAGTCAATGATGACCCTCCATGGATTCACCTATATAAGCCGCAGCCAAAGTTGCAAAAATAAGAGCTTGAATACCGCTTGTAAATAATCCAAGAAACATGACAGGTATAGGAACTACTGAAGGCACTAAAGAAACAAGAACAACAACCACTAATTCATCAGCCAATATATTCCCGAAAAGTCGAAAACTAAGAGATAAAGGTTTTGTGAAATCTTCTAGAATATTAATTGGTAAAAGTATTGGAGTTGGTTGAATGTATTTCCCAAAATATCCCAACCCTTTTTTGCTAAGACCCGCATAGAAATATGCCACTGACGTGGGTAAAGCTAAAGCAACAGTAGTATTTATATCATTCGTGGGCGCAGCTAACTCCCCATGAGGTAACTTTATGATTTTCCAAGGTAAAAGAGCACCTGACCAGTTAGAAACAAAAATAAATAGGAACATCGTTCCTATAAAAGGAACCCAAGGACCATACTCCTCTCCAATCTGAGTTTTGCTCAAGTCTTGAATAAATTCAAGGACATATTCGAAGAAATTCTGACCGTTGGTCGGAATGGTTTGTGGATTTCGAACAGCTATGATGACTGAACCTAATAAGATAGCAATTACAACCCAAGAAGTGATAAGTACTTGGGCATGAATTTGTAAACCTCCTATTTGCCAATATAAATGTTGGCCTACTTCTACACCTGATATATCGTATAATCCTTTGAGTGTTTTAATGGAACATGGTATAAAATTCATATTGTCCTCTAACAGAAATCAAACTTCAAAAAAGTAATTATTTTGATTCAACCATCTCTTTCTCAATTCATCTATGTTCATTCATGAATTTAAGTTATGAATCGTATATTTCGGATACCGAGAAATCACATAAAAAAAATACCAATCATTTTATCTTTTAAATATTCTTCAATATTCAAAACATAGTTCAAACTCCAAAAGATGCAAACCAAAATAGTAACAATCAAAGAGAGTTCACCAAAAACAAACTAATCTTCTTCTTTCTTCTTCTTAATGATAAGAGTAATGATAAGATATTCAACCATTTTTTATATAACTAGAACGGCCCTCGCAAATTGCAGATACTAATTTGGTAAGAATCAATCGAATCGAAGCTATAGCATCATCGTTGGCCGGAATAGAAATATCTGCAAGATCTGGGTCACAATTTGTATCGATTAAACAAATCGTCGGAATACCCAAAATAACACATTCTCGAAGAACCGTATATTCTTCTTGCTGATCAACGATAATTACAATATCGGGCAATCCCGTCATATATTTGATCCCACCCAGATATGTTTGCAAGGTAGATAACTTTCTCTTCAACATTGCTGCATCTCCTTTGGGAAGACGATTGAGTTTCCCCATCTTTTGTTCTGCTCTTAAGTCCCTGAATTTCTGAAGTCTTGTTTCTGTAGTAGACCAATTCGTTAACATACCACCAAGCCATTTTTTATTAACATAATGGCATCGAGCCCTTATTGCTGCTGATGCTACTAAATCCGCTGCTTTCTTTTTGGTGCCAACGATTAAGAATTTTTTTCCCCTACTTGCTGCATCAAAAACTAAATCGCAGGCTTCTGATAAAAAACGAGCAGTTATAGTAAGATTTGTAATATGAATACCTTTACGCTTTGCAGAGATGTAAGGAGCCATTCTAGGATTCCATTTATTAGTACCATGACCAAAATGAACTCCTGCTTCCATCATTTCTTCCAAATTGATGTTCCAATATCGTCTTCCCATTTTCCCACACTTTCTCTTTTTCTTTTTTTTTTTTTTTTCAAAGAAAAGAGATTCATTACCTTGTGAAATAAATAATTGTTCCAACGGAACCTTCTACCAGGATTGACTTTTGATCTACGACCCAAACCATGAATTTCATTCTTTATTTTTGATTTCATTGATTACTAAATCCATAATTGGACCAGAGAGTTAAAGTAAAAAGAATGAACCTCTTGTTAGGAATTAGTAAATTACATTACGTAAATGATTGGTCTGATGTCTCATGGAAAGTGTTTGGGGAATAAAAACAAAATAATTTTCTATGGTGTAACAAAATATCTCTCATTTCCAACTCGAATAGATTCTTCCTTTTGATTTTCAAATGAATGTTTTTGTCTTGCTTTGAACGATGTACTAATTTTTTGAATCCGGTACCAACTGGTATAATCCCCCCCAAAACAACGTTCTCTTTCAGGCCTTTCAACCAATCAATACGACCTCGTAGAGCAGCTTTTGCTAAAACCCGAGCAGTTTCTTGAAAACTCGCTTCGGATATGAAACTTTGAGTATTCAGAGATGACTTCGTTATTCCCAATAAGATTGCCCGATAAAAGATCGCTTCGTCCAAAACGCGCCCTGCTCGCTCTGCTCGCAACAATCCAATAAATTCCCCAGGTAAAAAAACATTAGACATTCCATCTTCTGAAACCAAAACTCTTGATGTTACTTGACGTACAATAATCTCTATATGTCTATTATGGATCTGTACCCCCTGGGATCGATAAACCTTTTGGATCTTATTAACCAAAGAGATACGACTTTGGGCTATGGTTAGTTCAGCTCCAATCAAGAATCCCCAGGGGATCCCAAGAATACTTCGGATACGTTCGTCCCAACCTTCAACTCTTCTTTCGAGGTTCATCGATATTGAATCAATCGAACGAACTTCTAAGATTTGTTCCACTTTTGGAAGACCTTGCGTTATGTCACCAGATCTCGATTTTTCATATATAAATGTAATTAATGTATTTCCTTCAGAAAAGGTTTCCCCATAATGGCCATGTACAGTTGCTCCTGGAGTGACCAAATAGGGCTTAGCTGATCTTATAACTAAAGAGTCAACATGAACAATGAAAATTTGACCAGATTTTTTTATGCGTGATCCGTATTTCAATAGACATACATTTTCACAAAGGAATTGTCCAAGGCTAATTATTGTCCATGCCTCTTCACAAGAATCGTGATGGAGAAAACACCAATTCGAATGGAATGAATTCCAAATGATGTTACTGCATGGATCGGGATTATAAATCCTACTATTTTCATCTAGGAAACAGTATTGAAATGGAAGTACTTGAAGCACTTGGAAAGTCTGTTGAAAATTTTCAAATAAAAAATATTTCTTTAAAAAGACTTGATTATAAGTTCTTAAATAGTAAGATGAACAAAATTTTACTATTTTAGGCACAATAGTACCTAAAGGACCCAGCAAATTCCTAATTGGAGTCATGGGATCCGATTCTTTTGTCGCATTATTATATCTCGAAGTATTGAAGGGGCCAATTCGAGAACAATTGGATGATGACAAAATTATGAAAGATTGGCATTCCTTATTTCGATTCAACAACGTACCAAGAGTTCCCTTATGTTGGGGAAATGATTGAATCTTCGCCTTGGAATCAAAAGGATTTCTATGGGTACGATCTAATTCATTATTGGAAATAAATCCTGAACCTGCCGTATTATACCTTTTTTCGGTATACGAAATAGTGGACTTTACTAACTCAATTCGGATGAAATCACGAAGCAGATCATTTGCCCTTATTTCAACAAAAGAAGCATGAACCTCTTCTTCTATAGAACTCTTTTTTTCTTGGTCCCAAGTCAATACTAAGCAAGCCCGAACTAATTGAATACTTGTGTGAGAAATTCCTCGAATTGACTTGCCATTTCCATAAAGTATATAATTGACAATTCGAAGTTGGACATTATCCTTTTCCTGCAAGAGATCCTGAGAGAAAAGTGTTGCTAAATTTATCCCATCAGCTATTTCATATGTGACTACGGGCCGAACCAAAACAAAATACTTCTTTTTGGTAGGTGTAATCCGTTGGACATAGATCCAATTTTTCAATTTTTTTGATCCTTTAGAATTTTTTTTTTCCATTCCTGGTGGTATCAAAATGCCACTGTGCCTAGATATTTTATCCACCTCTCCAGAAAAATGAATATCTCCAGAAAATATTTTCAGTTCCATACTTTTTTTTTTTCTCTCCACTCGGACTAATCCACCTACTCGACTTCTTGTATTTATATTTAAAGCAAGTCGTGTATCTACTCCAATGATACTATTGTTCCGGACCATTATGGGCGAAGATCCGGGTAAGATATGCACTTCCTCGGGAATGAAAAAAAATCGATCTACTTTCATTTGCATTTGGTATTTCGGACTAAATTCTTTTGCTCCTCGATACTCAATCAAATCCTCTTTTTTTACGATTGAATCTACTTCGACAATCCCATATTTAGTAATTCCCGAACTGCTTCTTCTGTATCGCGGATCATCAAAATAAGCAAGAATACTATTTCTACGTAAAATACCATTTATAGGTATTTTAATCGAAATACCAAAACAGGGTATTAGTTTCTTTTCTTGTTCTTGATCATATTGTAAGGGAATCACGAATCTATTTCTTCGCTTTTTCGCCAAGGAATTCTCTTGACGAATATAAGTAGAAGGCTTTATGAGATTCCAATGACCCTTGGATATGATTCGATAAGGTTTCGAATAGTCAAAAATTTCCCTATATTTTTTACCAAAAGTATCCAACAATTTATGTCTTACTTGATCATTAGTCAGTGAGAGATCAAAGATATATCTTTCTTCGAGAGAAAAAGAATTAGCATTCATTTGATCTTGATCCTTGTGGAGTGAAAAAGACACTATATTGGATCTGCATAGACCTCCTGCTAATATCCATAAATGACTTGTTTTTGGTAATAAATGAACATTACTATATGGATATTCGGTCGCATGATAGCCATCAGTACTCCAGTGCATTTCTCCTTCTGACTCAGAATAAATATGTTTTTGAACTCTCTCTTTAAAATGAAAAGTGGACGTTCCGGTACGAATCTCGGCAATCACTTGTTCTGATTCTACATATTGATCATTTTGAACTAAAATCAAACTTTTTGTTGGAATATTCACATTATGTAGAATATCTCGACTCTCAATAGTTACATACAAGTCTATAAAACATAGAAAAGCAGGATGCCCATGACGGGTACGTGTGGGATGAACCAAATCCTCATCAAATTTTATTTTTCCATTAGAGGGAGCTCGTACATGTTCGGCAGTACCACCCGTGAATACTCCGCCGGTATGAAAAGTTCTTAATGTTAGTTGAGTCCCCGGTTCCCCAATTGATTGACCCGCAATAATGCCTACGGCTTCTCCCAACTCGACCAGGTCACCATGAGTAGGACTCCGACCATAACATAATTGACAGATCCAAGATGTACTCCTGCAAGTAAAAGGGGTTCGAATATATATTGGGTGTGCTCGAAAGGTTATGAATCGATTAACAAGTCCAATTCCAATATCTTTATTTCGAGTGGCAATGCATCGTAGACCAATATATATATCGTCTGCTAATACACGACCGATTATTGTTTGGACAAAAATCTTTTCCGTCATCCCATTTCGAGGACTCACGGAAATACCTCGGATAGTACCACAATCCGTTCTACGTACAAGAATGTGTTGAACTACTTCAACAAGTCTACGCGTGAGGTATCCAGCATCTGATGTTCGTACAGCAGTATCTACAACTCCTTTGCGAGCTCCGTAGCAAGAAATTATATATTCTGTCAAAGAAAGCCCTTCCCGTAAATTGCTTTGAATGGGTAAATCAATCATTTGCCCTTGAGGATCCGACATTAATCCTCTCATACCTACTAATTGGTGTACTTGAGATGCATTTCCTCTAGCCCCCGAAAAGGACATTAGATGGACTGGATTAGAGGGATCAGTCATCCGAAAATTAGGATTCATTTCTTGTCTCAAATATTCACTTGTAGCATACCATATCTCAATGGATTGACGTAATTTTTCTACCACATGTACATTCCCATAATGATGGTTTTTCTCTAAAAGAAAACTTTGCTGTTCAGCGTCTTGAACTAACCATCCTTTAGAAGGTATTGTTAAAAGATCATCAATTCCTAATGAAATAGATGTAGCAGTGGCTCGCTGGAAACCCAAAGCCTTAACTTGATCCAGGATATGTGATGTATATGCCATTCCGAAATGATCTATTAATCTGCTAATAAGTCGTTTCATAGCAGTTCCATCTATCACCTTATTGTGAAAGACCAGATCGGTCCGTTCTGCCATAAGGACCTCCATATTCTGCTGAGTAAAATTCCACAATGGGCCTGGGTCAGTGATTCGAAAACTTCCTTTCCTCAATTTTAATTCACACAGAAATTCATAAATTATGATACCGGTGAAATTATAGAATTTCTTAGTTTTTATATAGAGCATGAGTTAGATAGCCTATGAGTAGGCCCGCCAAAACCCCTGTATGGCTTCTTCTATTTCTCGATAAAAAGAAAGATGACCAACAGTAGTTCGAATGTATATACAACGAATTTCTCTTTTTACACTTCCTATTATTCGATAGTGATTATAAATCTCATTATAATTACCAAAAGATTCATATTGAACTTCGATGGGAACTTCTCTTGAGCCAACGACGCGTTGGTCTAGTCTCCACCGGAGCCACAAAGGACTATCTAAATGGATTCGTTTCTGCCGATAAGCTCCAAGTGCATCATAAGAACTAGAAAAATACGGTTCTTTTGTATACTTAAAGTCATTCTTGTAAACTGTTTCCTTTTTATAGTTTCTGCAATTAGAATTATATTGATTATACCTATTTGCACAAATACCTCGGGGATTCCCGATCGTTAATACATAGAGTCCAATAAGCATATCTTGAGTTGGTACGGAAACGGGATCCCCAATAGCTGGAGACAAGAGATTCATATGAGAAAACATAAGTAAACGAGCTTCTGCTTGAGCTTCCAAAGATAAAGGTACGTGAACAGCCATTTGATCCCCATCAAAGTCTGCGTTAAAGCCCTTACAAACTAATGGGTGTAAACAAATAGCACGCCCCTCCACTAAAATGGGTTGGAACGCCTGTATACCTAATCTATGCAGGGTAGGCGCTCTATTCAACAATACAGGATGCCCCTGCATCACTTCTTGAAGGATTTCCCATACAATAGGTTCTTTTTCCCGAATTTTGCTTTTAGCAATCCCTGTGTTAGAAGCAACATCTTGTCTGATTAGACCACGAATTACAAATGTTTGGAAGAGCTCTATTGCTATTTCTCGAGGTAATCCACATTGATGTAATGAAAGCAAAGGACCCACGACAATGACGGAACGCCCC